AGAAGGTGATTCTAACAATCTTTCTAGTTACTTCGTTCTCTATTTCTATTTGAGAGGATCCTAAGGAAAAGGATTTTGTTTCCACCGAGCTAAAACAATATGGCGATGTCTCTAGTAAACCAAAGACATCGTTGAATAGCTATTTTGCTTCAATTTCTTTCTTTAGACACCAAAAAAAAATGGAAGATTTAGTTACGATTGGAAATTGACTTTTTATCTTCAGCCATGGATCCTTTACTCATACTTATTCAATTGGAAGTCTTGATCCAATTCAAAAATTATGTTTCGCAATTTCATAATCCAACTTTTCAATTTATAAGTGACTCATGGATACAAATCACGAGAATGTGTATTTTTTTCTCGACTTTATCATTGAGAGGTAAAGGATTAAATCCTTTTAAGAAATAAAGTTTTTGATCGGAATATGAATAAAACCGAAAGACCCTTTAACTATTAAAGGGCTAATAGAACGAATCACACTTTTACCACTAAACTATACCCGCTACAATATGATTATTGTATACAAATGGAGCTTTTGTCGAACAAGATAATTGAGCATGATCAAGATAGGATCATCAAAGAATCATCAAACTTGGAGTGTTGAACTTTTTCGTGGGTAGATAAAAATTTAATGAGATTCGGAAAAGAGGCTTCATTTAATTGAAATTAAATAACTAATAATTGAAATTAAATAACTAAAGTTTTCTTTTTTGCTGAAAGAAGATAGATACGGATCGAAAAAAACACTACAATCATAACAGAAAAATGCATTGTCCAGAATCTATAGTTTCTTTTTTAGTTCGGAAAATGAAATAAAATATAACAAGAAAAAAATGGAAACAGTTTTTATTCTTTTTGTTGTTGCTTGAATATAAAATATTCAATTGAATATAATAATATAATAAAAAAAAATGTTTGTGTTTTCAAATCAGATATCAGATAAATCATTATTTATCTATAATTCGTTAGAACAAAAAAAAAGGCCCGGCTAGGTACTGACCAGGCCAGGCCATCAGAATAACAAGGGCCTTTCGAACAAAATCAACACAAGGAGGTCTTCCTTATTTTTCTTTAGTTCGATTAGTGGCGGGCTCGAGCCCCTCTTTTAGTTTAGAATAGAGAAAAAAGAGAGAGAAAGACTCCTTACATTATGTGTAATGTAGTAATTATCTTTTGCAATTGGGAGAGATGGCTGAGTGGACTAAAGCGTCGGATTGCTAATCCGTTGTACGAGTTATTTGTACCGAGGGTTCGAATCCCTCTCTTTCCGTTTCCGTTAATGACTTGCTTTATTTTATTTTTCAATTTTGAAAATCTTAGTTAAGCGTGTGGAATAGATAAAATCCTAAGAAAATTGGAAAATTTCCCAAGGAAAACCCTTTGGATTTTATTCTTCACGTCCAGGATTACGCCCCGGATCATTAGATAGGAATCCAAAGATAAAGAGAGAAACAAAAAATATCACTACGGTATAAACGAAGAGTTTCAGAGTAAGCATTACACAATCTCCAAGATGATTTTTTGGAAAAAAAAAGAGAATAGATCTTCCATTTTTCTACCACATATCCTATTTTGACACCACGAAATCAGGTTTTTTTTCATGAATTGTCACAAATTCATTTGTTTTTCATTATCAAAAACTTCTTTCATATCCAAATTCGATATTGTGGGAGACCCTAATGGGGTTAGGGTCTTTCACTGGAAAGGGGGTCAAAAATGAGGAAATGGGGGTAAGCCGGATTTATGGCGACTATCCAAGAATTTCAGTGTGCTAATCTAGGATTCATACTCTAAAACTTATCTGATTTTCTCAATTGTTAGAATTTTTCTCGAAGAAATCATGCATTTTCTAAGATATTATTATTAAGGATCTCATCGAAAACTTACAGCAGCTTGCCAAACAAAAGCTAAGAGAAAAAAAAGCACAGGTATGACTGGCATAACATCTACGATTGGATTCAAAAAAGCATACGCTTCAGGCAATTTGCCGAAGAAAAAACTACTCGAATAAAGGGCAGAATTAATACAGATCAAACTAACGATATTAAGCATAACAGACATTTTGTTCTTGGAGATAATTGCATTTTGATTGAGTTTTTGATATAAGGAACAAGGAAGAAAGTAAGTAAGGTAGACAAAAAATCCTTCTTTTTCCTTGAACCCACCCAATCAAAAATCCTCCAATTCTCAAAGGAGAATAGAAGAAATCATACTTTCATACAATATCTTAATTGAATTCTATGTAATGATCAATAAATTAAGTTGAATTCTATATCTATATGTATCAAAATTCTAGTACCAATCTATTCTATAGATATATAGATATTTGGACTGGAGTTGACAAACAACCAATACCAATATTATTGTTTCTTAGTGTAGATTAGAAATTGAAATGGGGCGTGGCCAAGTGGTAAGGCAACGGGTTTTGGTCCCGCCATTCGGAGGTTCGAATCCTTCCGTCCCAGTACATATCCATTTTTTTATGCTCCATTATGACTATAGAAAGAAGTAGGTCAGTGGATAGGAGTAAATCCGTATTCATTTTAATATCTGTGTCTGTTCGAATCTCATTAACAAATGATCAAGTTACATATCATATAGAAATATGTTATGGAGCCGATATATTTTCTTTGAATCTCATTTTATTTAGGTATTTCGTGTTTGGTTCTAACTAAAAATTGGAAATCTACAGAACAATTGAGGCAGGGATGATTTCCCCTATCACCCTTTTATTCACTTTATGATAAGAGTCGATTATTGTGAAATATTATTTAATCCCATGTTAAACAAAATCTATAAATATATATCATCTAAAATATATAAAATGAGGAAATATTTCGCTTATATGGTATGTATCGTTCTATTTCAATGACAATAATTTTTCGGTTTTTGTGAAAAAGATTTTTGATACCTTAAATTAGTTAAATTCTATATTATAGAATATCTATAACAGTGACAACTCTTCAGTCTATCTGATAGATACGAAAAACCCTCCTTATTTTTTTGATTTTCGTAATCAGACGAAAAGAATAAAGATTCAAATCTTAACTTAGATCATTTTTTTATCCATCTCATGAAAAAAAATTGGATTTCGTTTTTCTTTTCTTTTATCTATTTAAAAGTGATGAGTCAATTCAAAAAAGAAAGACTTATCTTCCTATGAAGATCAAACGTCATGCTTATTGTCCAATTTTCTTCAAATTAAATAATGATGTCTAAATAGGAAACTTTTTCCATTTCAATTAGAACTATTTTTATTAAATATTTTTAATGATTGCTTGTAAGTGGAATCTTTATTTGGTACTCAAAAAGTAGGAAATCTTTTAATCTATCCTGTTGAGTCACTTGAAGATGCAGATTAAAAAAGTTATTCGTTTATATATTTCGATTTCTTGCTATTATCTATATATTATTTATGTATGTGAAAGATGCTGTCTTGCTAAGACTTTTTCAGAAAAATCGTTTCATATCATATTATCATATATAGAAGAAAAAGCCTAGATTACGATGTCTATGTACAACTAAACCAATGACTATTCATGATTCCATAATTGAATCAATTCCATACCGGTTCCAAATTAGAGGAATATTATGTTAAAACTTCGTTTGAAACGATGTGGTAGAAAGCAACGTGCGACTTGAAGGACACGATCCGTTGTGGATTTTTCCATCCACCATTTTCGATTTATCTAAGGATGAGAGTGCTCTTGGCTCGACATTGTTTGTTCTGTTACACTCGATTTTTTGTTGGGTTGTAAATAGTCCACGATGAAGCTCGAGTAGAAAGGATTAATTCATTTCTCGGGGGCAAGGATCTAGGGTTAATGCCAATTAATCGGAACAACTTCGTAAACGTATCTTCCATATATAGAAATCGAAAGGATCCAATTCGAGCAAGTTTCCAATTCAAAAGCAAGACTTGTTAGAATTTAGTAAACTTTTTCGATTCAAAGTGTATCACACGTGAATCAACTGTCCGTAGGATTCTTTGATAGAAAGAAATCAAAAAAGGGGTATGTTGCTGCCACTTTGAAAGGATTAAGAAGCACCGAAGTAATGTCTAAACCCAATGATTTAAAATAAGGATAAAGGATCTAAGAACAAGGAAAGACCTTTTTAATTGTCTCGATAGTCTCACTAATTGGATCAGACTAAAGAATCCAAATAGAATTTGAAACGAGACAAAAGACAAACAAAACAAAAGGGGTTAAAGACCACTCAATAAATGAAAGTGACTAAAGATTTTTCCTTTGAGCTATTTGAGAGTTATCCAACTTGAGTTATGAGTACGAATGGTTTCTTTTTCATTTTCAGGAAGGAAAAAAGATTGAAATCAGAGTCTAATTGATTTTCTAGGCCCATTTGTCATTTAATTTATTAGAATTGCATACATAGACAAAACTTCGAAGCAAATCATTTTTCTCGAGCCGTACGAGGAGAAAACTTCCTATACGGTTCTAGGGGGGGTGTTGGTCATCTACATCTATCCCAATGAGCCGTCTATCGAATCGTTGCAATTGATGTTCGATCCCGAAGAGAAGGAAAAGATCTTAGAAAAGTGGGGTTTTATGATCCAATGAAGAATCAAACTTATTTAAACGTTCCTCTTATTCTATATTTCCTTGAAAAAGGTGCTCAACCCACAGGAACTGTTCAGAATCTTTTAAAGAAAGCGGAAGTTTTTAAGTAACTTCCGTCTAATCAAACGAAATTCAATTAAAGAAAGACTAAGGGGGGGTAGCAACTTGTATATAACTTTGTATAATTTTGCTCGACTTGTTTTTTGATTTCCCCCCCTACTGCTGTAATTGTTTCCGTTGAATCCGATATCTAGAACGACAAAACCTTAGTTTATTGATTTTCTAAATAGCAAATTCGGACATTTCCTCCAATTGTGTGGTTTTCATTGGAACTCGACTAACCAACAAGGAATCCACTTTGCTTATTCCACTTAGATTTATGAAATACATTATGAACTAAAAAATCCGAGATTTTTTAGT